TGACTAATATATCAGAATATTTAGTGCCGGGTTACTTTTCATAAATTTTTAATAGGGACTTTCAGGCCAATTGGCGGATGCAATAAATAAAGATTAGTGCACATATATATATATATATATATATATAATGTGGATGCCAATTTATACCTCAACTTATTGGCCCACGCGTTCTTGAGTCCTCCTTGGTTTAGGGGTTTGACAAGGAAAACAGGATTCGCTGAGCGTAGGGGGGTAGGGGGGTTTGTCGCGTGAAAACCAAAAAAAGGGGGCACTATATAAGGATAAGCTGAACAAGAGATGAATATGGTATGCACTTGACTTAAAAATATGTGGTTCTTAATTTATGTCTTACGATAATTAATATTTATCATCACATACAAGGAAAATGCTCAACCTTGAATAACATTTGAATTTGCACTCTGGGATGCCAAATGAAATGAAAAAAGAAAAAAATACGTTATGCATATAAAAGAACGCTCGGCATGGTGGGTAACGAGACATATGTACTACACCATTAATCAGATGCCAGTATAATTATCCGAGGGTGGAATACTACAATATATGTTCCTGAAATAGGAACCAGATGCCAGTAATAGTTCACAGTGTGCAACCCCCACATTCTTTGTCCTTGATTCCATCATGCATGATATACCTTTATATAAATTAGTTGGTGGTTTCTTACTACATTAATATGGTTGAATGGGATTTTAGTTGTTTATTTCAAGGAGAAATTTGAGGTCAAATTTTTAGGGAATTAATATATTACTCAACTTAAAATAATATTATTTGTGAGTTTTAATATTATGCTTATGCATACCTTAATATTTAGTACCTGCTTTGTGGTTAAAATAATAGGATGGTGATAATACATATATGTACTAATGCATTAATGTAATATTATGCATATTATGTACTAAACCATAAGGGGTGGTCTACCCCAGAAAATAGTTTAGTTTAGAATTCTGGCTTTGGGAGCCAGTGGTGAGAGTTGAAATCTCTCTTTTCTGGGCGCTAGGGAGGAATTTAACCTCCGATCTTCGGATTACAAGACCGATGCTTTTAGACTAAGCTACTAGGGCAGGCTCATTCTAGTGCTTTATTTTCTAATCATCCTGCTAGTGGAATAAAGACAAGGAATAGTGCAAAGTATAGTACAGACGCGATTTGTCCAATAATGATATAGGGGTGTTCTACTGGCATTCCTCCGATTCACGTTAGGATAATCATGTCTGCAACCAGGGTTCAGAATAGGAATTGGGTGATTGGGCGGAATGTTAGTCCTCGTTGCTTCGAGGTGTGCAGCAGCGGTACCACCATTAATACTAGAATAGAAAATAGTAGTGCAAGGACACCTCCGAGTTTATTAGGGATCGACCGCAGGATGGCGTAGGCAAATAGGAAGTACCATTCTGGTTGAATATGTGGTGGGGTGACTAAGGGGTTAGCGGGGGTAAAGTTTTCTGGGTCCCCTAGTAGGTTGGGGGAGAATAACGCTAGTAGTGTAAGAGCTAGGAGTATGACTACAAACCCAAGTAAATCCTTGTACGTAAAGTATGGGTGAAAAGAGATTTTATCTGCGTCTGAGTTTAACCCAATTGGGTTGTTTGACCCTGTTTCGTGAAGAAATAGGAGATGTAAAACGGTTGCGGCGGCAATGACAAATGGTAACAGGAAGTGAAATGCGAAGAATCGTGTTAATGTAGCGTTATCTACTGAGAACCCGCCTCAAATTCATTGAACTAGTATGTCGCCCATGTATGGTACGGCGGATAGAAGGTTTGTAATTACTGTGGCCCCTCAGAAAGATATTTGGCCTCACGGGAGGACGTAGCCTACAAAGGCCGTTATCATAACTAATAATAGAAGAATTACACCAATGTTTCAGGTTTCTTTATAGAGATAAGACCCATAGTATAGGCCCCGGGCAATGTGTATGTAGATACAGATAAAGAAGAATGATGCTCCGTTAGCGTGGACGTTGCGGATCAGTCAGCCGTAGTTCACGTCCCGGCAGATGTGAGTGACTGACGAGAACGCGGTGGAAATATCTGAGGTGTAATGCATGGCCAGGAATAGGCCGGTTAGGATTTGAGTAGCTAAGCATAATCCCAGAAGGGACCCAAAGTTTCACCATACTGAAATGTTGGATGGTGCTGGTAGGTCAACCAGTGCGTCATTAGCAATTTTGATAAGGGGATGTGTTTTTCGTAGGCTTGCCATAGTGGTTCTTGTAGTTGAATAACAACGGTGGTTCTTCAAGTCATTGGTCTCGGTTAAAGTCTGAGCAAGAATTATGACCTATTTCATGTTTCTGTTATTAATAGCTTTGGTTGTGGGCTTAGTTGCTGTTGCTTCTAATCCTACGCCTTATTTCGCTGCATTTGGTTTAGTGGTTGCGGCTGGGGTTGGGTGCGGAGTTTTGGTTGGCCATGGGGGTTCTTTTCTATCATTGGTTCTTTTCTTAATCTATCTGGGGGGAATGCTCGTAGTTTTTGCTTATTCGGCAGCCTTGGCTGCTGAGCCTTTTCCGGAAGCTTGGGGTAGTCGGTCTGTACTGGGCTATGTTTTAGTCTATTTACTGGGGGTTAGTCTAGCGGCGGGGGTGTTTTGAGGGGGCTGGTATGAGGGCTCATGGGTAGTTGTGGATGGGTTAAAAGAGTTCTCTGCCTTGCGGGGTGACATTGGCGGTGTGGCTGTAATGTACTCATCTGGCGGGGCTATGTTGGTTATTTGTGCTTGGGTATTGCTTTTAACTTTGCTTGTTGTGCTAGAGCTCACTCGTGGTTTAAGTCGTGGAACTCTTCGTGCGGTTTAAAGGAGGGCGGGGATAGTGGCTAGTACTAGGGTTAGGAGGAAGATGGTTAAGTATGTTTTGATTATTCCTCGTGAGATATCATTTGTGACTTTTGCCATGGTTATTTGTGTTAGTGCCAGGCCTTTTGGCCCGAGGGCTTCGAGCCACGTTTTGTCGAGTTGGGCGGCGGCTGATTGCCCTAGGGTAAGTTTGAGTTTTGGAAGGAGCCGGTGAGTAATTGCAGGGAAGAACCCCAGCATGTTTGAGAAGTGATGTGTAGGAATTATAGGGGTAATTTTCATTTGCTTGCTTGTCATGTTGGCTAGTTCCATGGCTACTAGTAGGCCTACAATTGTTACCAGAAGGGCTGCCATTTTTAGGGTAGTTGGTATTGTCATAATTGGTGTTTTTATTGGTGGAAAGTTTTGCGTGATAATAAGTCCTGCGACGATGCTTCCTCAGGCAAGTCGCTTGATGGGGTTAATTACTAGTGGGTTATTTTCATTAATGGGGGGCAGGGATAGGAATCGAGGGGTTCCTATGACCACGAAGTACACTAGTCGGAAGCTATAGACGGCGGTGAATGATGTGGCGACTAGCGTTAGGGTTAGGGCTCAGGCGTTTAGATAAGAGGTGTTTAGGGCTTCAATAATTGCGTCTTTTGAGAAAAATCCCGCCAGGAAGGGGGTCCCCGTTAGGGCTAGGCTGCCAATTGTGAAGTAGGTTGAGGTGGCGGGCAAAATATTAAATAGGCCCCCCATCTTTCGGATGTCTTGCTCGTCGTTTAGGCTGTGGATGATTGACCCCGAGCATAGGAATAGTATGGCCTTGAAAAAGGCGTGGGTACAGATGTGGAGGAATGCTAGTTGTGGTTGATTTAGTCCAATCGTGACCATTATTAGGCCTAATTGACTTGATGTTGAGAAAGCTACAATTTTCTTGATATCATTTTGGGTCAGGGCGCAAGTGGCTGTAAATAAGGAGGTTAGTGCTCCAAGGCAGAGACAGGTTGTTAGAACCAGTTGGTTGTTTTCCATAAGGGGGTGAAGGCGAATTAGTAGGAAGATTCCTGCTACAACCATAGTGCTTGAGTGGAGTAGGGCGGATACTGGCGTAGGGCCCTCTATGGCGGACGGGAGTCAGGGATGTAAGCCAAATTGGGCTGATTTTCCTGTTGCCGCTAAGGCAAGTCCTATTAGAGGGATTGTTATGTCGAAGTTTTTTGACAAGGTAAAAATTTGTTGAATTTCCCAGGAGTTGAGGTTTATTGCGAGCCAGGCTATAGTTATAATTAGTCCGATATCCCCCACCCGGTTGTAAATGACGGCCTGGAGGGCCGCCGTGTTGGCGTCTGCCCGGCCGTGTCATCACCCAATGAGTAAAAAGGACATGATCCCCACCCCCTCTCAGCCGATAAATAACTGAAATATATTATTAGCTGTAACTAAAATGATTATGGCTACTAAGAATGTGAGCAGGTATTTAAAGAATCGGTCAATGTTGGGGTCGGAGTGCATATATCATAGTGCAAATTCTAGAATTGATCAGGTAACGTATAGGGCAATAGGGACGAAGATTAGGGAGTAATGGTCAAACTTGAAGCTGATATTTACGTCAAACGTTTGGGTGTTTATTCATTGTCAATTTGTGATGATGCCTTCTGTTTTCAGATTAAGGAAGATCATAAGCGGCAAAAGGCTGACAAAGAATGCGGAGCTAACGGCAGTTTTGGTTGTTTCTGCCATGTTGGACCCTTGTTGGTTGGGGTTTAGTGTGGTGAGTAGCGGATAGGCTAAGATGAAGAAGATCAGGAGGAGTGATGAGTGTATAATTAGTGTCATTTTAGCTTCCACTTGGATTTGCGCCAAGAGTTTTTGGTTCCTAAGACCAACGGATGAACTGTTATCCTTTGGAAGCACAAGGAAGCCGCGGATTTTAACCTCGGGGCGTAAGGATTAGCAGTGCTTACTATTTCAGTTCCTCCTTGGTGAGTAAGGGGGTTTTAGCCCCTATCTTTAGAATCACAATCTAATATCTTGATTAAACTATACTTACAATAGCACCACCCTCATATGAGTTCTGGTTTTGTTATCAGTAGGAGGACGGGGATTAGGTGTAAGGTCATTAGTAGGTGTTCTCGGGTATGAAATGGTTGAAGTCCCGTGATGTGATTTGGTGTTGGGCCTCGCTGTGATATGAGGAATATGTATAAGGAATAGCCAGCAGTAATCAATGTTCCTAGCCCGGTAAGCAGAATTGTTCATGGGGACCAGCTAAATAATGTTGTGATGATCATGAGTTCCCCTATTAAATTAGGCAGCGGTGGGAGTGCGAGGTTAGCTAGGTTGGCGATGAATCATCATACCGCGGTTAATGGAAAGATCATTTGTAGTCCTCGGGCAAGGACTATTGTTCGGCTATGGGTTCGTTCGTATGCTGTATTGGCCAGGCAGAATAATGCTGAGGATACCAGCCCGTGGGCAATTATTAAAATGATTGCTCCTGAGAATCCTCAGGGGGTTTGGATTAGGATCCCTCCTGCCACTAGTCCTATATGACTTACAGATGAGTAGGCAATTAGTGATTTTAGATCTGTTTGTCGAAGGCAGATTGATCCAGTTATAATAATGCCCCAGAGGGCCAAGATGATGAACGGATAGGCTAGCTCTTTTGATAAGGGGTCCAGCATCACTATCATACGTATTATTCCATACCCGCCAAGTTTTAGCAGAACTGCTGCTAGTACCATGGATCCTGCTACGGGGGCTTCTACGTGTGCTTTTGGTAATCACAGATGAACGCCGTATAATGGTATTTTAACTAAAAATGCGATTAGGCAGCCGGCCCATCAAATTATGTGGCCTCAGGAGTCGAGTTGTAGGGGTTGTGAGTATTGGAGCACTAATATTGACAATGTCCCAGTAGACTGTTGAAGGAGAAGTAGGGCAACTAGAAGCGGGAGGGATCCCGCCAGCGTATAGAACAGGAAGTAGGTCCCTGCATTGAGTCGTTCGGTTTGGTTTCCTCATCGGGTAATAATAATAAGGGTTGGAATAAGGGTGGCTTCAAACATAATATAAAATATAATGATCTCTGTGGCGCCGAATGCTATGATTAAGAAAGTTTGTAGTGAGGCAAGGAGTATAATATATGAGCGTTGTCGGCTAATTGGTTCAGGGTTAATATGATTTTGGCTGGCTAGGATCATGAGTGGGAGTAACCAGCATGTTAATACCAGAAGGGGGGTTGATAGCGGGTCCGTGGCCAGGAATATGTTGGAGGAGGCCCATCCGGTTTCGGATGTTCATTTTAGTCATGTTAGACTGATAAGGGCGATCAGGAGGCTATGTGCGGTTGTGGTCGTCCATAGCCACTTAGGGGAAGTAAGTCAAATTGTTGGGAATAGCATAATTGTGGGGATTAATACTTTTAGCATTGTAGAAGATTAAGGTTTTGTAGACGGTCGGTGCCGTGGGTGCGGGCGGTGGCAACTAATAATGCCAGACCGGTGCTTGCTTCACAAGCAGAGAAGGCCAAGAGCAGTATAGGGGCTGTTGAGAATCCTGTGGCCTCGAACTGCAGTGCCCATAAGGCCAGTGCGATAAATAGGGATAATATTATTCCTTCTAAGCATAAGAGTGCGGAGAGTAGATGGGTTCGGTGGAATGCTAGTCCTATTATACCTAAAATAAATGCTGAGCTAAAGCTGAAATGTACGGGTGTCATGAGGGGGTCGTGGAATTAAACCACGATTTTCTGAGCCGAAATCAGAGGTCTTATTTTGGACTAACCCCCTATTCTGCTCATTCTAAGCCGCCTTGAGTTCATTCGTAAATTAGTCCTAGGGTCAGTAAAATTAGGACTGTTGTGGCTCAAAAGAATGTTCCGGTGGGGTTGTGGAGTTGGTCTCCTCATGGTAGCGGGAGGAGGAGGGCAATTTCTAGGTCAAAGAGGAGAAATAGGATTGCTACTAGGAAGAAGCGTAGAGAAAATGGTAGGCGGGCGGATCCTAGTGGGTCAAATCCGCACTCATATGGTGATAATTTTTCTGCATCGGGGTTTATTTGTGGTAATCAAAAAGACACGACTGCCAGAATTAAGGATAGGGTTATTGTAATAATTAAGACGGTTATAATTAGATTCATTATCTTTCCTTGGGGTTTAACCAAGACTGTGTGATTGGAAGCCACTTGTACTAACTTTAATACTAGAAAGATTATGAGCCTCATCAATAGATAGACACGTAGAGGAATAGTCATACTACGTCGACGAAGTGTCAGTATCAGGCAGCGGCTTCAAAGCCAAAATGGTGTTCAGATGTAAAGTGGTATTGAATTTGACGTAGAAGACATACTGCCAAGAAGGTTGATCCAATAATGACGTGTAGTCCATGGAATCCCGTGGCCACGAAGAATGTTGAGCCGTAGACTCCGTCTGCGATTGTGAAGGGCGCTTCATAATATTCTATGGCTTGGAGTGCAGTAAAATAGAACCCTAGTAGAATAGTTAATGTTAAAGACTGAATGGCTTGTTTCCGTTCTCCCTCCATAATGCTGTGGTGGGCTCATGTTACTGTAACCCCTGATGCTAGTAGTACGGCTGTGTTGAGGAGTGGCACTTCAAAGGGGTCTAGTGGGGTAATTCCTGTGGGGGGTCAGCATCCCCCCAGTTCTGGTGTTGGTGCTAAGCTTGAGTGGTAAAAGGCTCAAAAGAACCCGAGGAAAAAGAATACTTCGGAGGTGATAAATAGAATTATTCCGTATCGTAGTCCCTTTTGTACTGGGGGTGTGTGGTGGCCTTGGAAGGTCCCTTCTCGGATAATATCACGCCATCACTGGTATATGGTGAGAAGTAGGAGAACTATTCCTAAAGTTATAAGTGTTGTTGAGTGAAAGTGGAATCAGATTGCTAAACCGGATGTTATTAGTAGGGCAGCGATAGCTCCGGTCAGTGGTCATGGGCTTGGGTCAACTATATGATAGGCATGTGCTTGGTGGGCCATTAAACGTTTTCTTGTAAATAAAGGCTTAGAAGAAGTACAAATACATAGGCTTGGATCATTGCTACTGCAACCTCTAATAGTGTAAGCAGAAAGAGTACGGCAGCAGTTAAGATTGCTACTGTTGGTATTATTGGCAGAAGAACAAATACGGCCGTGGCGATGAGTTGGATTAACAGGTGTCCTGCAGTCAGGTTGGCTGTGAGTCGAACCCCCAGGGCTAGTGGTCGGATAAACAAGCTAATTGTTTCGATAATAATTAATACAGGGATCAGTGGAATGGGTGTCCCTTCTGGTAGGAGGTGCCCCAAGGCGACTGTTGGTTGATTTCGTATTCCAATAATCACTGTGGCGAGTCATAGTGGCACGGCAAATCCCATATTGAGCGATAGCTGTGTTGTAGGCGTAAAGGTGTACGGGAGTAGGCCCAACATGTTAGTTGTAATTAAGAAGATTATTAATGAGGCTAATAATAGTGCTCACTTATGTCCTTCTACATTCAGCGGCAGTATTAATTGGTTTGTGAATCGATTAATAAATCATCCTTGAATTGTAATAAGTCGGTTATTAATTCACCGAGATGAGGGGGTTGGGTAGAGTACTCAGGGGAGTGCAATTGCGATCGCAATTAGTGGAATTCCCAGATATGATGGGCTTGCAAATTGGTCGAAGAAGCTTACTATCATGGTCAGTCTCAGGACTCAGTTTTGTGTTTTTCAGCACTTACTGGGATTAGTTCATTTGGTGAAATATGGTTCAAGATTTTAGTTGGAATAATAGTTAAGAAAATTAATCAGGAAAACACTAAAATTGCGAATCAAGGGCCGGGGGTTAATTGTGGCATTTCACTAGAGGTGGTTAGGAATCACCAATCTTTGGCTTAAAAGGCCAATGCTTTGTCCAATATTTAGCTTCCTAGCGAGGCGTCTTCTAGTATCAGTGAAGATCAGTTTTCAAAGTGTTCTAGCGGGACTGCTTCAACTACGATGGGTATAAAGCTGTGGTTGGCTCCGCAGATTTCAGAGCACTGTCCATAAAATACCCCTGGGCGGGAGGCGATAAAAGCGGTTTGATTAAGTCGTCCTGGGACTGCGTCCATTTTTACACCCAGGGATGGAACAGCTCAGGAGTGTAGTACGTCTTCGGCGGACACTAAAACACGAATTGGGGATTCTATTGGGACAACTATTCGGTGGTCTGTTTCTAGAAGTCGGAACTGTCCTGGGGCAAGGTCTTGGGTTGGTACTATATAAGAGTCAAAGCCCAGGTTTTCATAATCTGTGTACTCGTAGCTTCAGTATCATTGATGCCCTATCGCTTTAATTGTCAGGTGGGGGTCATTAATTTCGTCTATAAGATAGAGAATACGCAGGGAGGGCAGGGCAATTAGTACTAAAATAACAGCTGGTAGAATAGTTCATACAATTTCGATTTCTTGAGAGTCTAAGATATATTTATTAGTAAGCTTGGTAGACACCATTGCAACAATAATATATAATACTAAGATGCTAATTAGGAGTACAATTATTAATGCATGGTCGTGGAAGTGAAGAAGTTCTTCTATAACGGGTGATGCCGCGTCTTGGAATCCTAGTTGTGTTGGATGTGCCATTAAGCTTTGGGGTAAGACATGCAGGGATTTAACCTACAATTTCACCTTGACAAGGTGATGTAATTTACATTTTACTAATGTCTTTAGAAGAAAGTGACAGAGTGGTTATGTGGCTGGCTTGAAACCAGCATATGGGGGTTCAATTCCTCCCTTTCTCGTTAATTTGATTGAATTTGAACAAATGCTGGTTCCTCGTACGTGTGATAAGGAGGGGGGCAGCCGTGAAGTCATTCTACGTTTGTTATTGTTAGTTCTACAGATAACACTTCCCGTTTAGCGGCAAAGGCTTCTCATAAGATAAATAGGAACATAATAACCGCTACTAAAGAAATTAATGATCCGATGGATGACACTGTATTTCATAGGGCATAGGCATCTGGATAGTCAGAGTACCGTCGTGGCATGCCCGCTAGCCCCAGGAAATGTTGCGGGAAGAATGTAAGATTAACTCCAATAAACATGATCGCGAAGTGAATTTTTGTTCAAGTGCTGTGAAGGGTGTACCCGGTTAGTAGGGGAAATCAGTGCACAAAGGCTGCTATAATGGCAAATACAGCACCCATCGACAGTACGTAATGGAAGTGTGCAACCACGTAGTAGGTGTCATGAAGGACAATGTCAAGTGATGAGTTAGATAGGACGATTCCTGTGAGCCCTCCCACTGTAAATAGGAAAATGAACCCGAGGGCCCATAGTAAGGGTGTTTCTCATTTGATTGACCCCCCATGGAGTGTGGCTAGTCAGCTAAATACTTTTACACCTGTTGGGATCGCGATAATTATTGTTGCAGATGTAAAGTATGCACGAGTGTCTACGTCCATTCCGACAGTAAACATGTGGTGGGCTCACACAATAAATCCTAAAAGGCCGATAGCCATTATAGCTCAGACTATTCCTATATACCCGAATGGTTCTTTTTTGCCTGAGTAGTAGGCTACAACGTGAGAAATAATTCCAAATCCTGGAAGGATAAGAATATAAACTTCGGGGTGCCCAAAGAATCAGAATAAGTGTTGGTAAAGGATCGGGTCCCCTCCTCCTGCCGGGTCAAAGAATGTGGTGTTGAGGTTTCGATCTGTAAGGAGTATTGTAATCCCAGCAGCTAAGACAGGTAATGAGAGGAGAAGTAGCACGGCGGTTACTAGAACGGATCATACGAATAGGGGTGTTTGGTATTGGGAGATGGCTGGGGGCTTCATATTGATAGTTGTGGTGATGAAATTGATTGCCCCTAAAATTGATGAAATACCCGCTAAGTGGAGAGAGAAAATTGTTAGGTCTACTGATGCTCCTGCGTGAGCTAGATTTCCTGCAAGGGGCGGGTATACTGTTCATCCTGTTCCGGCTCCGGCTTCAACACCAGAAGAAGCCAGTAGCAGTAGGAATGATGGGGGCAGTAGTCAGAAGCTTATGTTATTTATTCGTGGGAATGCTATGTCAGGGGCTCCAATTATTAGTGGTACAAGTCAGTTTCCAAACCCTCCAATAAGAATGGGCATTACTATAAAGAAAATTATTACGAAGGCGTGAGCAGTAACGATTACATTGTAAATTTGGTCATCACCTAGAAGCGACCCGGGTTGGCTTAGTTCAGCCCGAATGAGGAGGCTTAAGGCGGTTCCTACTATTCCGGCTCAGGCACCAAATACAAGATAAAGGGTACCAATGTCTTTGTGGTTAGTAGAGAAGAATCAGCGCGTGATTGCCACAGGTAGGGTGGCCGAGTGCTTAGGCGGTGGGTTGTAGCCCCGAAGACAGAGGTTTAAGTCCTCTTCCTATCAGCCCCGTGGTGAAGAACACATTGGATTGCAAATCCGAAGACGTAGACTAATACTCTGCCGGGGCTTTTCCCGCCTCACTGAGGCAGGCGGCGGGAAAAGTAGATGGATGCTCGCTGGCTTGAGCGCTTAGCTGTTAACTAAGAGTTTGTAGGATCGAGGCCTTCCCATCTAGTAAGGCCTTAGCTTAATTAAAGCGTCTGATTTGCAATCAGGAGATGTAAGTTAATCCCTTGTAGGCCTTAATCAGGGACTAGAAGATTTTCACTTCTACTTAGAGCTTTGAAGGCTTTTGGTCTAATATTATCCTAAGTCCCTAGGCGGTTAGTATTAGGATGGCCGGGGTGACTGGCAGTAACCCCAGGGTAGACACGACAAACAAAGCCAGGGGCAAGGAGACTTGGGTCGTTTGGGTCCGTCAGGGGGTGGTTGAGTTGGTTGTGTTGGGGGAGACGGTTAGTGTTATTGCGTAGCATAGTCGCAAGTAGAAGTATAGACTAATTAATGCGGTTAGAGCTATAGTTGTGGCGATAAGGGGAAGGTCCTGTTTTGCCAACTCTTGCAGGATCATTCATTTTGGCATAAATCCTGTGAGGGGTGGGAGGCCCCCCAGTGAGAGCAGAACTAGGGCAGTTGTCGATGCTAGTACAGGGCTTTTCGACCAGGTTGTTGCGAGTGTGCTGATTTTGGTTGCTAGTGACATCTTTAGGGCCAGGAATGTTGCGGAGGTCATAATAATATATGTTGCTAGTGCAATTAGGGTGAGCTGGGGGGCGTACTGGACTACAATAATTATCCATCCTATGTGGGCGATTGAAGAATAGGCCAGGATCTTCCGTAGCTGGGTTTGGTTTAGTCCCCCTCATCCGCCTACCAATGTGGATGTGGCCCCTAATAGTGTTAGCAGTAGCGGGTCGATGGTTTGGGCTGTTTGGACGATTAGCGCGAATGGGGCAAGTTTTTGTCAGGTGGATAGGATCAGTCCCGTGAGCAGATCTAATCCTTGCAGAACTTCTGGTATTCAGAAGTGTACTGGTGCGAGTCCAATTTTAAGTGCTAGAGCGGCCACGAACATTGTACTGGCGATGGGGTTTGATAGGTCGTTGATGCTTCACTCTCCTGTTGCTCAGGCATTTGTTGTGCTCGCAAATAGGATTATTGCCGCTGCAGTGGCTTGGGTTAAGAAGTATTTTGTAGTTGCTTCTACTGCACGGGGGTGGTGATGTTGCGCTATTAGGGGGGTGATTGCCAGTGTATTAATTTCCAGGCCCATTCAAGCCAGAAGTCAATGAGAGCTAGCAAAGGTTAGAGTAGTTCCTAGTCCTAGGCTGGATAATAGGATTGCAAGTACATATGGGTTCATTGGCGGAGGAGGGATTTTAACCGTCATGTTCGGGGTATGGGCCCGAAAGCTTCATTAGCTGACCCTGCCCATAGAAAGTGGTGTAAAGGAAGCACCAAGAGTTTTGATCTCTTGAGTATGGGTTCAATTCCCTTCTTTCTAGGAACTGAGGGGATTTTAACCCCTGTAAGTCACTCTATCAAAGTGGTCCTTGGGTGCTCAGGCACAGTTCCTCAGTTACAGTTGTGGGGGGAGCCCCGCCAGCGCGATTGGCAGGGCGGTGTGTCATAGCACGAAGGCTAGTGTGAGGGGGAGGAAATTTTTCCAGACTAGGTGTATTAGTTGGTCATATCGGAACCGCGGGTACGAGGCCCGCACTCATAGGAATACGACGGACAGGAGTGCGGCCTTGGTCATAAGGTTAATTGTTGCAAGTTCTGGGATGCTGGGGATATGTGAGGCCCCCAGGAATAGTACGGCTGAGAGGGTATTTATTAGAAGGATGTTAGCGTATTCGGCCAGGAAAAATAGCGCGAAGGGCCCCCCTGCATATTCTACATTAAAACCGGATACTAGTTCTGATTCCCCCTCCGTGAGATCAAATGGCGCCCGGTTCGTCTCGGCCAGTGTTGAGATATATCATATTGCAGCTAAGGGCCAGGCGGGTACAAGCAATCAAATGCTTTCTTGGGTAACATTAAATGTCTGTAGGGTGTATCCCCCCGAAAAAATAATTACGGAGAGGAGGATCAGTCCTAGGCTAACTTCATAGGAGATTGTTTGGGCCACGGCCCGGAGGGCCCCAATTAATGCATACTTTGAATTAGATGCTCAGCCTGACCCAAGGATCGAGTACACCGCAAGGCTTGACAGGGCCAGGATGAACAAGATCCCTAAGTTAAGATCAGTCACTGGGTGAGGCATAGGTATTGGTGCCCACAGGGTTATGGCCAGGGTTAGTGCAAGCATTGGGGCGGCTAGAAATAGGAACGGAGATGATGTGGACGGGCGAACGGGTTCTTTAATGAATAGTTTTACACCGTCGGCGATGGGCTGTAGCAGCCCGTAGGGCCCTACCACATTTGGCCCCTTTCGTAGTTGCATATATCCTAGTACTTTTCGTTCAATCAGTGTCAGGAAGGCTACTGCCAGAAGTACTGGGACAATGTAGGCCAGGGGGTTGATTAGATGTGTAATTAGGATGTTTAGCATAACTGGGAAGAGGATTTGAACCCCTGGCTAAAAGGGCTTAGGCCTTTCGCAATTTACCATGCTCTGCCACCCCAGTATGTCCTTATTTTGGCCGGCTGGGATTTTGGCTCTCCCTTTACTTTATTTATTTGCTTTCATAAATTAGGGGTGGGGCGTGCTTTAAGTATGGGCCCCCCTTTTCCGATCCTTTCGTACTAGGAAAAGTAGCGTTACAGATAGAAACTGACCTGGATTGCTCCGGTCTGAACTCAGATCACGTAGGACTTTAATCGTTGAACAAACGAACCCTTAATAGCGGCTGCACCATTAGGATGTCCTGATCCAACATCGAGGTCGTAAACCCCCTCGTCGATATGGACTCTGGGAGAGGATTGCGCTGTTATCCCTAGGGTAACTTGGTTCGTTGATCGGCTTTGTTGCCGGATCATATTTGGTCAGATGTTCTGTGGCTTAGAGATGTCTCTCTTAGCTTTAGGAAGTTTTCCCAGTCCACTTGGAGGCTTTTCTTTCCTCCGTGGTCGCCCCAACCGAAGGTAAAATATCATATTCCACAAGGTTTTTGCTTTTTATTAAGTTGCTTGACGTGGTTGAGTTTTGTACCTTAAGCTCCAAAGGGTCTTCTCGTCTTGTATTATTATACCCGCTTCTGCACGGGTAGATCAATTTCACTGACTTGAAAGGGGAGACAGTTAAGCCCTCGTTTAGCCATTCATACAGGTCTCTATTTAAAAGACAAGTGATTGCGCTACCTTTGCACGGTCAAAATACCGCGGCCGTTGAACTTGTGGTCACTGGGCAGGCTGGACCTCCTATACTTGGTTATGTTGCAGGAGGCGATGTTTTTGGTAAACAGGCGAGGCTTGCGTTTGCCGAGTTCCTTCCTTTTCTTTTAGTCTTTCCTTTAATGGCACTCCAGTGTGGGGGTAACGATGGTTTAGTTGTGTGGTTTTCTTGGCTTTATTTGTAGTTCACATTGCTCTCTTGGGTTGAGTTCGTTAATTGCCAATGGTGGGTCCGATTTGGCTTACACTTGTGCTTGGAGAAGGGCAGGCCTTCTTGTTACTCATTTTAGCATAGTCTCTTCCATGTGGACATGGATTGGCCTAATAGTACTTAGGGGAATAAGATTTTTTATCAGGATAATAAACTTCTCTCTGTCTGAGCTTTAACGCTTTCTGTTTAGGTGGCTGCTTTTAGGCCCACTAGAACAGTATATTTTATGTATTATGATCTTTATCCTCCTGTAAAGGTTGTGTCCTTTGTTAAAGGGGCTGTACCCCCTTCAACTAACTCTCGTATATTTCTCTTAGTCTTATTTTTATTTCGATCGGAGGAGTGCGAGGCTGAACTTCTATTCATTTCTTAGGCAACCAGCTATCACCAGGTTCGGTAGGTCTGTCACTTCTACCCGGAGTTCTTCCCACTCTTTTGCCACAGAGACGGGTTGGCCCTTAATAGGCTGTCTCGGGGTAGCTCACTTGGTTTCGGGGTTTCAAACTAAAGGTCTCTTTGCTTGGGTGTACTGGCTAAATCATGATGCAAAAGGTACAAGATTTAATCTTTGCTTTTTTGTGCTTATATGGGTTGTTTCATTTCTCTTTCAGCTTTCCCTTGCGGTACTATTTCTATTGCTTTGGTAGGACCTTTTCCGTCTCCCGTACTCAGGTAAAAGAATGGTTTAGTTTTTGGTGTTAGGCTTATTTTATTTTATTTACATTGTCTAGTTATTGGGTGGTTAAGCTAGCTGTTTGGCTCAGGGTGATCCAGTTTGCATGGATGTCTTCTCGGTGTAAGTGAGATGCTTGACTGACTCAGCCACGCCCTGGGTTTGATCCAAGTGCACCTTCCGGTACACTTACCGTGTTACGACTTGCCTCCCCTTGTCAGTGCTAACATATTAGGTATTTTCGATGCGTTTAGACAGGGGAGAGTGACGGGCGGTGTGTACGCGTCTCAGAGCCGGGTTCAAAGGGACACTCTATTTCCCTTTTACTATTAAATCCTCCTTCAAGCACTGTTTCATGGTGCATGTTCGTAATATTCTATAAATAGAAAATGTAGCCCATTTCTTCCCACCTCATACGCTACACCTCGACCTGACGTTCTGGGCTGTGCCCATCTTGCTTACTTTTATACCCTTCACAGGGTAAGCTGACGACGGCGGTATATAGGCTGGGGTGACTAGAAGTGGTGAGGTTAAACGGGGGTTATCGGTTCTAGAACAGGCTCCTCTAAGGGGGTCTGAGACACCGTCAGGTCCTTTGGGTTTTAAGCTAATGCTTGTAGTACCCTGGCGGACATCTAATTGTAGTTGGATGTCTGAGTTTACGGCTGAGCATAGTGGGGTATCTAATCCCAGTTTGTTTCTCAGCTTTCGTGGGGTCAGGTGAGTTTATTAAAGCTACTTTCGTATATAGGGCCTCGGACACCTAGAAGCGTATGACGGCCAAGGGGCCATTTGGCTTTATCTTATTTATCCTTAACCACCCTTTACGCCGTTATAATATCAACTAGGGCCTCTCGTCTAACCGCGGTGGCTGGCACGAGTTTTACCGGCCCTCTTAACACTAACTGAGTCAAGTTTTCACTCATGGCTTAATGTTTATCACTGCTGAATTCCCTTGGGGGTGTGGCTTGGCTAGGCGTCTTGGGCTAATGTTTGTGCCTGATGCCCGCTCCTCGTCCCCGGGAAGGGGGATTGAGGGCATATTCACTGGGCTGCGGAGACTTGCATGTGTAAGTTGGGTTAGAGCTGATAGTAAGGTCGGGACCATGCCTTTGTGCACGCGGAGTTTCTTAGGACCCATCTTAGCATCTTCAGTGCTATGCTTTATATTAAGCTACGCTAGC